TATTTGCGTTCACAATGTTCCTATGATGTAGCACCAGGGGGGCTTTTAGCTAGCGTATATCATCTTACGAGAATAGAGTATGGTATAGATCAACCAGAAGAAGTATGTATAAAAGTATTTGTCCCAAGGAAGAATCCTAGAATTCCATCCGTTTTCTGGATTTGGAAAAGTGTGGATTTTCAAGAAAGGGAATCCTATGATATGCTGGGAATCATTTATGAGAATCATCCACGTCTCAAACGTATCTTAATGCCAGAAAGTTGGATAGGGTGGCCCTTACGTAAGGATTATATTGCTCCCAATTTTTATGAAATACAAGATGCTCATTGAATAAAATAAAATAATAAGAAACTAATCTTCAGTCTTAGGTATTCAAGGAATATTTGTACACTTCTTTATAGATCACCAGAGTCATTGAAGTCTCATTCATATTCGTATGGATAGACTAAAAAAAAATACAATTATGGATTCAATGAATTCTCAAATTTTGACGATATTTATTTGGGGCGAGCCGATGACCTAAACAAATTCTGCATGATGAACTTTGTACCGCACAAAGCCTTTAGATGAGCAATAAAAAGTCACATAACATAAAAGGGAATGAAGAAATCGAAGATGAAAGAAAATAAACACAAAGAACTGAAAGAGGATCGGATTCTATTTATACTCTATCTAAGATGAATCTTGGAAATTTTCACTCGTCAACTCCTATAGACTAGACTTTTCGGTTTTTTAACTAACTAATTTTAGTTTAATCTTTCGAATCTATATGAAATATGAAGTATTAAATGAAGTATTAACATTCTTTTTGACCGAGAGGAGACACATTATGATTATGAACAAATAAAATGAAAATAAAAAAGACGAGTAAAGATAATCGAATTTTTTTTACATAGTTTTTTTATAACATAAACTTTTATAATAAAAACTCTTTATTCATCTAGATCTAGAAAGGCTATATATCTAGATGGATAAGTTAAGTATATATCATGTATGGTCCATACCATTACTGAATATCTATGTTGATCTATATCAGATCGAAATTTCATTAAATTGTAGAATGGATACTTAATACACAAATTAATCATGTGCCAGGAACCAGATTTGAACTGGTGACACGAGGATTTTCAGTCCTCTGCTCTACCAACTGAGCTATCCCGACCGTTTTACCCAACCATTTTAGTCACGTCGTCTTACTCATTTTACTAAATTTTAGTAAAAAATTTTGGCCTATGTGAATTAAACATAAACAAGTTAATTTTAAAAAGACGAAAAAATATTCTAAAGGCTTATCCAGACCTGAAATTTTTTGTATCTTAAAAAAAAAAGAACTTCGTAAATTTCAATTCGACTAATGATTTGGATTGTTAATCATTCCAATTTCCAATGAATTGAAATTTCTTGTTTTGCTCAAAGATGGGCATTTGTAGGTGTATGATATCTATAGATTTGTAAAAAAAAAAATACAGCCCAAATATGTTTGTCAAAGAATGGAATGAATGAGAAAGATAACGAAATTTGAACCGTTAACTAAAAGAGAGAATGGGATAAAAATAATTAAGGAGCCGAGCCGTCCTTTTTTGGGGATAGAGGGACTTGAACCCTCACGATTTCTAAAGTCGACGGATTTTCCTCTTACTATAAATTGCCTTGTTGTCGATATTGACAGGTAGAATGGGACTCTATCTTTATTCTCGTCCGATTAGTCAGTTATCTATCAGACTATGAAGTGAATGGTTTGATGAATTAATATTCAATCCTTTCCTCAATTTGGAATCAAGTCAATTATTTTTTTTTTTTATATATTTATATATATAAAATATATAAAGATAAAAAAGAAATTAAAGATAAAAAAAAATATGAATATGGATTATGGATTCACGGCCCTATTAATCATTTGAGATAGTATTTTAGTACTATGTATATATGGTTATACTTTACTTTCTTTATCCTTTCTGGGGTTTTGACAGAAGGTTTACTTTACTAATGCAACGCAGTCAACCTCATTTATTAGAACAGCTTCCATTGAGTCTCTGCACCTATCCTTCCTTTTTTTTCTGTCTTTTTGAAACTTTTTTTGTTTTCGGAAAACAGGATTTGGCTCAGGATTGCCCATTTTTAATTCCAGGGTTTCTCTGAATTTGAAAGTTATCACTTAGTAAGTTTCCATACCAAGGCTCAATCCAATTAAGTCCGTAGCGTCTACCAATTTCGCCATATCCCCTTTTTTGCTTTGAGATTAAGATCTTATTATTATCCCCCTTTTTCATTTGTATTCTACTCGAACTGTTGAAGTCATTAGATAGTGATTCCTATAAAAAGCCTTTTTTTTATTTCTTGTCTATCTTCTTTCATCTCTAGCAGAGACCTTTATTTAGTCTAATCAGAAAGGATTCTATCATTTCTCTATCCGCAATTCAATATAGATGTATATAGAACACATTTATTATATATACTTCTCTTACTCTCATTTTTTCTCGTGCAATTTTGAATACTTGAA